ATATATTTCCATCTATTTATCAAATAGATAGACATAATATTATATAATAATTATATATTATATATAATATAATAATAATTATAATAGTATTTTGTATATAGTATTTAGTAATAGTATTTCGAATTCGAAATTGAATATTCTAATTTTTAGAATTTAGAATTCTATAATCTATACTATACTAATGTAATAATTAAGTTTAAAGTAAACAGTAATTAATATTACTTAATTACTTAAGAAAGAATTATAAGATTATAAGATATTTAATTATTACATATTTTATTGTTAGATATTTAAATTTTTTAAAATTATATTCTTATAAATTTTTATTTGATTTTTATTTGAATTTTAAAATGAAAGAAATAGAAAAGACTAACTCAGATCATAATCAAAGATTCCCACGTTTTCATTCGGAAATATATATAAAGAATCGACCATTCGAGTATTACAAATTGCATGAAAACATAATAGAAGTAAGGGCATAGAATATAGATAGATATGTGGTATATATCTGTGTATATTGAATTGCGAATAAATACATAATAGAATCATTTCTGATTCAACCAAATACAAATAATAGAATGGTATCCAATATAGATGAAATAAAATCAATAAAATAAAATAGGAACAAACATTTTTCAATATAAAAATCCCTATTTAATAAATTCAAAAGTTCCGGCATAATGTTCATAATTCAAAATAGAAATAAAAAAGTATTCGAATGAGATTTTCACTTTTCAAATAAAAAAGGGGGATATGGCGAAATAGGTAGACGCTACGGACTTAATTGGATTGAGTCTTGGTATGGAAACTTACCAAGTGAGAACTTTCAAATTCAGAGAAACCCTGGAATTCACAATGGGCAATCCTGAGCCAAATCCTGTTTTCCGTAAACAAAGAAAGAAAAAGAAAGTTAGAATCAAAAAGGATAGGTGCAGAGACTCAATGGAAGCTGTTCTAACAAATGGAGTTGACGACTTTTCCTTTTGCATTAGGAAAGGAATCCTTCCATCAAAATTCTAGGAATGAATCAAAGATAAACCTATGGATATATATACTGAAATACTATTTCAATTGATTAATGAAGACTTCAAATCTCCGTTTGTGAGAAAAATATTTAAAAATGAAAGATGTAAATCAATTCCAAGTTTAATAAATCCAAGTTTAATAAAGTGGAAGAAAAGACGAAATATTCATTGATCAAATCATTCACTCCATCATAATCTGATAGATCCTTTGAGGAACTGATCAATTAGACGAGAACAAAGATAGAGTCCTATTCTACATGTCAATATCGACAACAATGAAATTTATAGTAAGAGGAAAATCCGTCGACTTTAGAAATCGTGAGGGTTCAAGTCCCTCTATCCCCAAAGGACCTGTTTAACTTTCTAATTTTTTTCCTATATCCTCTCTATTTTTAATTCATTATTTATGTTATGTGTTTTATTCTGTTTATTCTTTCACAAATCAATTGGAATTTTTATCTTTTTCTTATTCTAATTACAAGTCATAAGTTTTGATATATATGTGAATGTTAAACACGTATAATTTATTATTTAATTATAAACATACAAATAAATATCTTTTTTTGAGCAAGGAATCGTCCTCATATGCGTGATTAACAATACAAAATAATAATAATATAATTACTACTACTAAAACTTACTTACAAAATTTTGTCTTTTTGGACTTAGTTGACATAGATTCATTGACATATACTCCAGTAATCTTTTAAAATAAAAATGAGGCTGATGCGTCAAGAATGGTCGGGATAGCTCAGTTGGTAGAGCAGAGGACTGAAAATCCTCGTGTCACCAGTTCAAATCTGGTTCCTGGCATATGATTCATTTGTATGAGTATCTATTCCCCATATTTTTTTAAATATGGGGAATAGATACATACCCATTTGTGCTCTAAATTATTATATCTATTTATTTTATCTATTTAGGTATCTATAGATATATTCTTCCTAGATGCTTAAAGACTTAAAGAATAGATCCATTTTTAGGTATATCCTCTCTCTATATATAGATGAATTATTTTATTGGATTTTTTTCCCTTTTTTCTGCTATCTAAAAAAATGTGAATATTTCCATATGGTTAAATTGGTTGGTCGAAAGACCAAAAAGTCTAGTCTAAGCTAGTTTAGAGGTGGAGCAGGAATAGTAAAAAGTCATTTTAGATGGATTCCATAAATAGAATAGATCCCAATTCTTTAGTATTTTTTTGAGATTTTCATTTTTTTTTTCATATCTTTGGATGTTACTTTTTCTTTTTTGTGGCCATATAATTGATGTTGATGTGCACGTTACATAATTCATGATACAGAATTTTTGCAGTTCATCCGATTTATTGGCTCATCCGAAATAAGTATTGTTCCATATTTTCGAATTTCAAAGAATTCCCATCCAATTTTGTAATCCCTATATTATTATCTTATTTATCAATTTTGTGATTTATCACATAATAATAATATATATGAATGAGACTTCCATTATTC